GGATAATTGTATAAGAAAGAAGGTAGATTATAGAAAAGAAAGCGTCTAAAAGGATGCAAAATTAAATAGGATTCTTTATTGGATCAGGGATCAGGAATCCCCTTTTTTATTTAGTATGTATAAAGGATCTTCCTATGTTATACTATTCAATTCTCGACGATTAATCGATTTGATAGATCAGCTATATTGTTATTCATAATATTGATACTATTCAGTATCATCATTATAGAATTTATACTATTGAATTTACAGGAGTCAAATTTATCATCTCTATGGGATTAGATCCCGAGTTATTGCGAAGCAAAAAAAAAACACAATGAGATTATGGAAGTCAATATTCTCGCATTTATTGCTACTGCACTGTTCATTCTAGTTCCTACTGCTTTTTTACTTATCATCTACGTAAAAACAGTCAGTCAAAATAATTAATTTGAATGAAATTTGAATTATTAGTTTAGTTCTTATCAATGATTGAAGAAATGAAAGAAAGGGATTCAAACTCCAAGTCTGAAATTAAGTGAAATGATCGGGCTGGAATCAGAAGTGTCTGAGATAGTGTGTAGAAAGAACTATATATAGTTCTTTCTACACACTATCTAGTATACTATTTCTTTATATTAATATATATATTACATAGTAAAAGAAAGGTGAAATGCTTGACTTGATATGTGGATCGCTCAATGAAAGAAAGATCTAATTTGATTATGTGTAGGACCTCGACTTCCGCGGACAACTACTAGTTGCTTCCGGTAGAAAGTATGTATCGCCATAATAAGAGAATTACTTTCTCTTAGACTTAGAACAGTAAAAGTAAAGAAAAAAAAACACACAGGGATTGGTTTTCTCATTGTAATATCCATAATTCTGGTAAAAGCCGGTTCATCAAAATAGAATATTTAGGAAGAATTTGGTTGGAAGTGGAAGAAATTTCCTATCATGCGTAGATTTTATTTTCTAAATATAAATATAACTATGGTAATCATTCATTGTTTGATAGAATGGTTATTATTCATGACTGTATTCATTCCAGTATAATTTTGAAACAGAGACATTTTTTGAAGTCTTCGCAAAACGATTAATTAAACAATTGATACAATTCGATTACTCAATTAGTAGTACCCCTAGAGTCCACTCCTCCCCCATACTACGAGTGAAAGGGAAAATGTAAAGACTACCATTAAAGCAGCCCAAGCGAGACTTACTATATCCATGTAAATTATGTCCCCTATCTCTATCAAGGAATTATTCCATTATTGATCAATAATCATAGTGGAATCAATGGCGCAGAGTCAAAATAGAATTCTGACTTAAGGCGATTGATGAACCAATCCAATGAACCCAATCATAACAAATCCTATCTTATTGGATTTCTGGTAGAATCGGGAAGCATTAAGCACAAATACGATACACACACCCTTTCTTAGGAAATATCAAAGGAATGCTTCTAATGTAAGATGTAGGAATAGTAAGACCTATTGTTTTGTTGTTTTGTTACCTTTCTTTCATAAACAAAAGAAAAGGCATACAAATATACCATCAAGATAGATAACTATCTATTTTCTCAGATACCTATATTTTATTTCCGATTTTTTATAAGTCTTATTGTCTTTCTGTGAAAGAATCAGGAAACGCCACTACCGCTATTACATACATTCTTTTTTTTTGTAATCCCCCGGCAAATACAATTTTTGGTTTTTCAACGTTTTAGTTTTACTCTATAAGAATAAGAGCCGACCAACCATTCACATTGAATGTCTGAGCACTCAGAGCCTCTCGTGAGTCTGGATATCTTCAGTTCAGTCCTTTCAAAACTTCCTATAAATGGATTTCCTATCGTCCTATCCAATCTAATTCCAGACAGAGTTAGTAGACACTACCTTAGTATAGGTAGTGTAAGATAATTAGGAAGTCTTCATCGTCTTTCGTATAATCTCCTCTTCAATCCTAGGAACAAAAAAGGAGTGTCCTTTAGAAACCCTCAGATTGCGGAACAAGAATTCGTCGATTAAATCAGCAGGATAATAAATCCCAATTTGTTCATCAGGCGACACCCGGATTTGAACTGGGGATAAAGGATTTGCAGTCCCCCGCCTTACCACTTGGCCATGCCGCCAAATCCGATCAAAAATGGATAAAAATTTTATCTATATTCTATTATATTCTATTATATATATTCTATTACTAATACTATTACTATACTAATTACTATAATAATTAATAATTAGTCATTTTTTTTTTTATTCAAAGAAAATGGGTAATGGTTCCTGCCCTGAATTTTTCAGCCGGAAATCTATTTTTGATTTTCTTTGAATTAGTGAACGATTCTTAAATTTGTATCTCAAATCGTATTTCCTTAATGGCATAAAGAAAATTGATTTACGACTAATCAATTCTTTTAAAAAAAGAATTGAAATCCTTTTCAATCTCAATTATAACAACATATATGTGTATATGTAAACTCCAGAACAAAAATTGTTACACAGAACAGATAGATACCGAGTTGAGTCTCTCTTATGCACATATACCTGTAGAGAATTATCGTGCTTCAATTTGTCATTGAATATCTTCTCTAGTGAATAGAAAAGCGGATTAAATCGTAAATCCATTTATTTTTTTGGTACCCAATCTGATCGTAATATCATAATAATAGGCAGAAATTGGATCAATTTTGATATTCTATATAAGACTCTATAAGTGTAATGTGAGTGGCAGATTTTTTTTTTGGGGGGGTGTTTTATCAATTCATTTCTATTTGTACCTGTCGCAAATTCTAACTTGTGCCGAAAATTCTCTTCATTCCTCCATCTTGTATCCGTTCATACATATAAAATATAGATATGGAGTTGGCTCAAATTTCATGTGATTCAGTAAACATAATATACATTCCATCATTGCTAGATCGATCCGGATGGTTAGTTCGATGAAGAGTGAGCCAATACTACAATAATGGGATTTATTCTATAAAGAGGAAACTTAAGATTAAGATGCTCCGTAATAGAAATGAGGGAATGTCCACAATACCTGGATTTAGTCAGATCCAATTTGAGGGATTTTGTAGGTTCATTAATCAAGGCTTGACGGAAGAATTGGATAAGTTTCCAAAAATTGAAGATACAGATCAAGAAATTGAATTTAAATTATTTGTGGAACCATATCAATTGGTAGAACCCTTGATAAAAGAAAGAGATGCTGTGTCTGAATCACTCACATATTCTTCTGAATTATATGTCCCCGCGGGATTAATTTGGAAAAGCGGTAGAGATATGCAAGAACAAACCGTTTTTATTGGAAACATTCCTCTAATGAATTCCCTGGGAACTTTTATAGTAAATGGAATATACAGAATTGTAATCAATCAAATATTGCAAAGCCCCGGTATTTACTACCGTTCAGAATTGGACCATAAAGAAATTTATGTCTATACCAGTACTATAATATCAGATTGGGGAGGAAGATTAGAATTAGAAATTGATGGAAAAGCAAGGATATGGGCCCGTGTGAGTAGGAAACAAAAAATATCTATTCTAGTTCTATCATCAGCTATGGGTTCGAATCTAAGAGAAATTCTAGATAATGTTTGTTACCCTGAGGTTTTCTTGTCTTTCCCGAATGATAAGGAGAAAAAAACGATTGGTTCAAAAGAAAATGCTATTTTGGAGTTTTATCAACAATTTGCTTGTGTAGGTGGGGATCCAGTATTTTCTGAGTCCTTATGTAAGGAATTACAAAATAAATTTTTTCAACAAAGGTGTGAATTAGGAAAGATTGGTCGACGAAATATGAATCGGAGACTAAATCTTGATATACCTCAGAACAATACATTTTTGTTACCGCGAGATGTATTGGCTGCTACGGATCATTTGATCGGAATGAAATTTGGAATGGGCACACTTGACGATATGAATCACTTAAAAAATAAACGTATTCGTTCTGTAGCAGATCTGTTACAGGATCAATTCGGATTGGCTCTTGTTCGTTTAGAAACTGCGGTTCGAGGAACTATATGTGGAGCAATCAGACATAAATTGATACCGACTCCTCAAAATTTGGTAACTTCAACCTCATTAACAACCACTTTTGAATCGTTTTTTGGCCTACACCCCTTATCTCAAGTTTTTGATCGAACTAATCCATTGACACAAACCGTTCATGGGCGAAAGTTGAGTTATTTGGGTCCTGGAGGATTGACAGGACGAACTGCTAGTTTTCGGATACGAGATATACATCCGAGCCACTATGGGCGTATTTGCCCAATTGACACGTCCGAAGGAATCAATGTTGGTCTTATTGGATCCTTAGCAATTCATGTGAGAATTGGTCATTGGGGATCTATAGATAGTCCGTTTTATGAAATATCTGATAAATCAAAAGAGACGCAGATGATTTATTTATCACCAAGTAGAGATGAATATTATATGATAGCAGCAGGAAATTCTTTGGCCTTGAATCGGGGTATTCAGGAAGAACAGGTTGTTCCAGCTCGATATCGTCAAGAATTCCTAAGTATTGCATGGGAACAGATTCATCTTAGAAGCATTTTTCCCTTCCAATATTTTTCTATTGGAGCTTCCCTTATTCCTTTTATCGAGCATAATGATGCAAATCGGGCTTTAATGAGTTCTAATATGCAGCGCCAAGCAGTTCCGCTTTCTCGGTCCGAGAAGTGCATTGTTGGGACTGGGCTGGAACGCCAAACGGCTCTAGATTCAGGGCTTTCAGTTATAGCCGAACACGAGGGAAAGATCATTTATACGGATACTCACAAGATTGTTTTCTCAAGTAATGGTGACACTATAAACATTCCATTAGTTATGTATCAATGTTCTAACAAAAACACTTGTATGCATCAAAAACCTAAGGTTCAACGAGGTAAATACATTAAAAAGGGACAAATTTTAGCGGACGGTGCGGCTACGGTTAGCGGGGAACTCGCCTTAGGAAAAAACGTATTAGTAGCTCATATGCCATGGGAAGGTTACAATTCTGAAGACGCAGTACTAATTAGCGAACGTCTGGTATATGAAGATATTTATACTTCTTTTCACATCCGAAAATATGAAATTAAGACTCATGTGACAAGCCAAGGTCCTGAAAGAATCACTAAAGAAATACCGCATTTAGAGGCTCATTTACTCCGCAATTTAGACAGAAATGGAATTGTGATGCTGGGATCTTGGATAGAAGCAGGTGATATTTTAGTAGGTAAATTAACGCCTCAAACAGCGAACGAATCCTCGTATGCCCCCGAGGATAGATTATTACGAGCCATACTTGGCATTCAGGTATCCACGGCAAAAGAAACTTCTTTAAAACTACCTATAAGTGTAGGTGGAAGGGGTCGCGTTATTGATGTGAGATGGATCCAGAAAAAAGGGGGTTCTAGTTATAATTCAGAAATAATTCGTGTATATATTTCACAGAAACGTGAAATCAAAGTAGGTGATAAAGTCGCTGGAAGACATGGGAATAAAGGTATCATTTCTAAAATTTTGCCTAGACAAGATATGCCCTATTTGCAAGATGGAACAACTGTTGATATGGTCTTCAACCCATTAGGAGTACCCTCACGAATGAATGTGGGACAGATATTTGAATGCTCACTCGGGTTAGCTGGGGATCTTCTAAAGAGACATTATAGAATAGCACCTTTTGATGAGAGATATGAGCAAGAGTCGTCGAGAAAACTAGTGTTTCCTGAATTATATGAAGCCAGTAAACAAACAAAAAATCCATGGGTATTTGAACCCGAGTATCCGGGAAAAAGCAGAATATTTGATGGAAGAACAGGAGATCCTTTTGAACAGCCTGTTCTAATAGGAAAGTCCTATATCCTGAAATTAATTCATCAAGTTGATGATAAAATCCATGGGCGTTCCAGTGGACATTACGCACTTGTTACACAACAACCCCTTAGAGGAAGGGCCAAGCAAGGAGGACAACGAGTAGGAGAAATGGAAGTTTGGGCTCTAGAGGGATTTGGTGTTGCTCATATTTTACAAGAGATGCTTACTTATAAATCTGATCATATTAGAGCTCGTCAAGAAGTACTTGGTGCTACGATCATTGGAGGAACAGTACCTAACCCAGAGGATGCTCCAGAATCTTTTCGATTGCTCGTTCGAGAACTACGGTCTTTGGCTCTGGAACTGAATCATTTCCTTGTATCTGAGAAGAATTTCCAGATCAATAGGAAGGAAGCTTGATCTGAATGAATCAGAATTTCTATTCTATGATCGATCGGTATAAACATCAACAACTTCGAATTGGACCAGTTTCTCCTCAACAAATAAAGGCTTGGGCCAACAAAATCCTACCTAATGGAGAGATAGTTGGAGAGGTGACAAAACCCTATACTTTTCATTACAAAACCAATAAACCGGAAAGAGATGGATTGTTTTGTGAAAGAATCTCTGGACCTATAAAAAGTGGAATTTGTGCTTGTGGAAATTATAGAGTAATCAGGGCTGAAAAAGAAGACCCGAAATTTTGTGAACAATGTGGGGTGGAATTTGTGGATTCTCGGATACGAAGATATCAAATGGGATACATCAAACTCGCATGTCCAGTGACTCATGTGTGGTATTTGAAACGTCTTCCTAGTTATATTGCGAATCTTTTAGATAAACCTCTTAAGGAATTAGAAGGCCTAGTATACTGCGATGTGTGATTTGATCGAAATTTTCATTTTACAGATTCATAATAAGAAACTGTCATCCCATTCAATCTGATTGGGATGCCCCCGATTCTGACATGTGTCTTTGGAGGAGTAACATGAAGCTCAGAATTATGGGCGTATTCAATACTTCCAAATGGAAGGGGTATTGATCCATGGCCGATTCCGTAAGAGATAAATAGGAATTGCTCGTTATACCTCGTGAAAAAAAAAAGACCAATTCTACGAATTGGCTATTCCGTTTCTTTTAGAGAGAAGTTCTGTTCAAGCAAACAAATATGGCATGGTGACAGGAGTCTATCTATCGCATATATGCTTCAAGGGGCATTACGGCATAACCATCGAGGTGAGTGGGGGCCTAAAAGATCGAATGGAACGATATATAGACAAGTAAATCCCTTATGAATCCCAAAATATTCCTTTAAGAGGATTCATTATTTGAGGGGAAGTAGACTACTCAATAATTTCACATTTCCATTTGAAAGTAATTCAGAAAGTTGTTAAAGTCAAAAAAGAATGAATCAATGAAAGATTGGTCCTTACTGGGAACTTGAGTAAGGAGTAGCTTTTTGTAGGGTTTTTTTGAACAAAGTTTAAAAATAAGAACCCCTTTCTTTATTTGGTATAACTACTTTAGCCGGATGAGAGGAAACCTTCACGTCCGATTTTTTAGGGGGGAATCCCATTCGATGGGAACCTATCTCGATTTTTCTTTTGCTAGGCCCGTAGTAAAAAAACCTACTTTCTTACGATTACGAGGTTCATTCGAATATGAAATCCAATCCCGGAAATACAGTATCCCGCTTTTTTTTACTACCCCAGGTTTT